AAAATACTACTACTAGATTTCTAATGGCGATTCTAATGAATAATTCATCAATGACGAATAAAAAATAATTCTATGCAATTCTGAAAGGGGGAAAGATCCCTCGGATAGAATCATTCGATTATATTGACAATTTCAAAAACTTATACATACTATGATCATAGTATGATGGCCGTTGGTCAAGCAGGCCCCCATCGTCTAGTGGTTTAGGACATCTCTCTTTCAAGGAGGCAGCGGGGATTCGAATTCCCCTGGGGGTAGGGTACTACGAAAGGAAGTTGATCATGGATTACCAATAAGTCTAAAATTTATTCTTCCTGGGTCGATGCCCGAGCGGTTAATGGGGACGGACTGTAAATTCGTTGGCAATATGTCTACGCTGGTTCAAATCCAGCTCGGCCCAATAATTCGCCAATCCGCCATGAGATGATATAACCCCCTTTGTACTTCAGAAATACCCGATCCGGAGATAAAAAAGAATCAAATTTTCTGCTAGATCCCGTATTTCCCTGGGATTGTAGTTCAATTGGTCAGAGCACCGCCCTGTCAAGGCGGAAGCTGCGGGTTCGAGCCCCGTCAGTCCCGACGGATCCAATAAATATATCAATAAATCTCTCCCTTTTTATGAAGGGGACCGGGGCAGAATTTCATTGTCAAAGCAAAGGGGAAATCCTTATTTCTTTTTTCTTTCCTTTTGGTAGGAGAAAGACATATGCGGTTGGATTAGTACAATTATTGGTAGCGTTATAGTCAGTATTCCAAGAAATGCTGGCCTTTTCGATTGCCCCCGATGCATGTAATGGAATCTAGTACTATACCTTTTTGAGGCGCGCATACACAAAGGGAATTTCTTTCTTGTCCAATACAAAATTGAATATAAGAAAATACTTTCCAGAAAAAATTAAAAAAAAAAATTATTTTTCTGGCTACGGATTTATGGAACCTCACTTACTAGTTTGAAGTTGAAAAATAGATTTCATGCAAATCGCACACTGAGCTTTTGGTATAGGTGTCCCGGGGCTAATAATCTACGAAGAAAGGAGGGGGAAGGACAGACCAACCAAAAATCCTACTCCTCTTAGAAAGGGGAATGAATCATTTTTCCGATTTTTCATTTTGTTTTAAGGCCCCATCGACGAAAGAACAAATCGGAAAATAGTAAATTTGATGAATATTCATTTTATACGGTCTCATCTTTATCACACTTCTTTGTCTTCCAAGTCAAAAATAGTTTCGTTCTAAACTCCTTTCTTTTTCCATTTAGCTTTTATTGTTTGTTTGGGTTTGTAACTATGTGACCACTAGAAGTGGAAGAGCTATTTGATGAGACTTCATCAGATGATTGTACAAGAAGGAACTAGATAGATTAGAGAGAAAAAAAGAACAGATGATAAAAAATGATAAATAAATAAAGGAATTTTGGATTGGGTCAGGAATCCAAGTTTGGGGCGGTATGGATAAAAGAACTTCCTATGTTATACTATTCAATTCTCGACGACGAATTGATTTGATAGTTCAGATATTGTTATTCATGATATTGATCCGATTCAAGATCATCGAGAGGTAATATTCATTCATTGAATTTACAGGCCAAAGATTTATCATCTCTATGGGATTAAATCCCGAGTTATTGCGAAGTAAAAAACCGATGAGATTATGGAAGTAAATATTCTTGCATTTATTGCTACTGCACTATTTATTCTAGTTCCTACCGCTTTTCTACTTATCATTTACGTAAAAACAGTCAGTCAAAACGATTAATTATTAACTAATTTGAATGAAACTTGACTTCTGAGTTCTTAGCCAAAATTGACGAAATAAAATGAAAAAGATTCCAATTTCATGTCTTAAATGAAATGAGTGAACTAGAATCGGCAGTATTCTAATAGATAGATAGTATGGTAGAAAGATTCATCTATTTCTTTCTACCATACTATTTATTAGTTAGATTGTAGGCCCCCCGGAATAAAATAAAGATAGAGGCTGCATTTGATATGGATCTATAGATCAATCTACAATATTATCTTGATATATGTGAATATCAATTCCATATATGGGATTGACATAGCATCCAATTCCATTTATTTGCTATATCTATTTGTTCTGATCAATCTGAATTACTCTTATGTCTTATAGTTTGAATTACTATATTTTTGATTTCCGAATCTCGGTATCTATTGAAAGAATCAAATCAATGAAGGAAAAGCGATAGATATAGGCATATTCAAAAAATCACGTAGTAATCTTTTTTAACATTCCCAAGAAGTAATTGAGTAAACCATTGACAGTAGTTCCACGGGCATCGAAAAGGAAGAGTAAATCTCACTGATTTTTAACGCCTGAACCATGATATGAAATAAGTCGATAAAGTATAAATCCAATTTCAAAAATTCGAAAGCGGTAAATGCGCAATACAATATGTGACTCACCTGACGATCTTATTCTGCATAGTATCTCGTTAGACAATCACTATGTTTATATCCTTTCTTTCTCATACAAAGTGCGTATACACTTAACAAAGCTACTTCTTCTTTGAAGAGTAAAGAGAGAAACAAATAAAAAAAGGGTCCGGCCCTCCTCAGTATCACCTAGTAAGAGGCCGTTGATTGGAATAGAAAATTTAGGAAGAATTAGGTTCGAATAAATTTCCTGGGATCCTCTTCCTTTCGAACTACAAACATGGGAATCGTTGAAATAGCTCTTTGATTGAAAGAGGATGATTCCTATAATACATTACTCCAGTCGAGTCCAATGGAATTTCAAAATGAAGATATTTTTATTTTGTTCCAAACGTGTTGCAGAACGATCTAGAAAGCAATTGATATTGATACAGTTTGCTTCCTTAACTCAATTAGTAGGACCCCTAGAGTCCACTCCTTCCCCACACTACGAGTGAAAGAGAAAAAGTAAAGACTACCATTAAAGCAGCCCAAGCAAGACTTACTATATCCATATGAATTATGTCCCCTATCTCTATAAATATAAAGGAATTGTTCCATTATTCCTCACTAATAATAGTGGAATCAATGGCGCAGAGTCAAAAAGAACGAAGACTATTAATAAACCAATCCAATAAATTCGCTCATTTTATAAGAAATTCCTATATGATTTCTAATCGGGAAAGATTAAACACAAGCAAAATCCGCAGTAACATCTCAAGGGAATGTTACTAATGGAACATGTAGGAATAATAGGTCCTATTCTTTTTTTGTTGACCCTCATTTCAATTGATTTGATTGGATGCTTGAGCACTCAGAGATTTTCGTGAGTTCCTCGTATATAATAAAGTATCTTCCGCCCCCTTCCACAACTATTTAGATTTCCTATCGGGCTCTCCAATCTAATCCAAGGTCCAGTCATTATACAATGGATTAATAATATAAAATTTTGATTTGTAGTAGAAGGTAATTGCGAAGTCTTGATAGCCCCTCTAGCATTCGAATATTTCCTTGAAGCCTAAGCCTAAATATGCAAGGATATTTGAAATTTTTTTTGAAAAACCCCCAGACCAGATGTTTAGAATCAAACAAGTATCAACAGTCTGCTTTCTCTGCTTCTGCTGGGGAATCATTCGGCGGGTTATATCAACAGAAGAAAAGAAGAGATTTCTAGTTTTTTGTTGATCAGGCGACACCCGGATTTGAACTGGGGAAAAAAGGATTTGCAGTCCTCTGCCTTACCACTCGGCCATGTCGCCAAAATGCTACAAATACAAAATAGATGAAAACTTTCCCGGATTACTGAACTGCTTTTTTATTGTACTTGCACCTTGAGTTCTGTTTTCCTTAATTTTTCCTAAAAGTCAAAGAAATTCTAATCCTTCTTCCCTTTTGATTGGGTTTGATTCATCCTTTCAATTTCTCGATTGAGTCTATCTCAAAATTCATAATGTTCAAAACTTTCTCTTACCTTTCTATTGAAAAATCAAATGTGGATTTTCAGTCGCAAAATCCAAAATTCAACTTTATGAAAATAGGAACCATTAACTATTGACTTAGAATGCATGAATGATTCTTGGATTTGAATCTCCAAATTTTGTTTTCCTAATGACATAAGAAAATACAACTTGATATATAACTAATCAGTTCAGTATGGATTTTTTCAATCAAAAAATCCTTCTCAATTTTAATTATTAATAATAATTATAACAACATCTCAATTTTAATTATTAATAATAATTATAACAACAATTATGAGTATATGTAAACCCCCTAAGAGAAATTGTTAGACGGATATATATTATTTATATATGTTCCCGATATAGAATTATCAGATATCAGAAAAGTATCATACTTCAATTTGAATTTTGAATTGAATAGAAAATTTAAATTCTGTTTTCGTAGAGCGCAACCTGTGTTGCCCCGAATAGAACATAGAACGACAATAAAACAATAAAAGAGAAGAAAGACGGATATTATAGATATCTCCACACGTGTTTAAGCCATACAAACCTTCTTTTCTTGTACACCTCACAATCGTATTCTACTCAAAAATCCGTAAACAAAATCTCTCTCTTCTCTGCGAATCATTTTTTGAACAACGAAATCCATAACATAAAGGGGGGTTAAATGCTAAAAAACCGATTCTAATTCTATATATTCTTTCTGATTTTTATGCCTTTATCTCAGCGAAAAGATCAAATGTCCAATCCATTTATTTTTCTGGTATTCAAGCAGGTTGGAATATGTATTATCATAATAATGGTAGAAATGGAATCATTTTTGTTTTTATATTCTATACAAAATCCTATAACTTAATTAATAAGTCTAAGTAGCAGAAGTCTGTTTCTAGGGATGTTTTATCAATTTCTTTCCATTTGTATCTGTTGAAAATTCCAATAAATTCCAATTCAATTCAATTTAAGTAGAAAATTCTCTTTCTTCCTCCGTTCATACGTATTTCATACATTCCAGATATGGAGTTGGGTAAAATTTCATGTGATTCGGTAAACAAAATAGAAATGCCATCATTGCTAGATCATTTATCTAATCTATCTAATTAGA